CCAATTTACCTTTTGTAATATGTCTGAAGTATTAATATTTTCTTTTACATACTTTATCTTATACATATCAAAAAGAGTATATACATATGCTCTTTACTCATCTTTAACTATTTTATTCTATAAAATAAAAGGAGTACATCCCCAGATATTTAGATGGATAAATATGTATCATGCTTTATACTATATTAATGAATATGCATGGCGACTCATATCAATTAATTTGTAGAATAGATACTCATACAAATTGCTCATGTGCCAGGAACCAGATTTGAACTGGTGACACGAGGATTTTCAGTCCTCTGCTCTACCAGCTGAGCTATCCCGACCATCCCTTACGCACCATCCTCATTTTAATATAGGACTTGGGTCTATGTCAATTAAAAAGACGAAAGGGGAATTGCAAAGTCTTATCCAGGCCTTGTTGGAATTTCGTGGATCTTCAAAAAAAGACTTTGTAAGTTTCAGTACAGTACGAGTAATAAAATGAATTTTTAATTATTCAAATTTAACATTGGGATTCTTTTCTCAAAGATGTTCATTTGTACGTCTTTCATATAGATCACAGGGCTTGTGATAAGAAAAAGATTTTCGCTCAGATACGTTTGTAAAATTAGAATGAACGAGAAAGATAACGAATTTTGAACCGCTAACGAAATGAGAAGGTAGGATAAATAATTAGGGAATCAAATGGGCCTTTTTGGGGATAGAGGGACTTGAACCCTCACGATTTTTAAAGTCGACGGATTTTCCTCTTACTATAAATTTCATTGTTGTCGATATTGACATGTAAAATGGGACTCTATCTTTATTCTCGTCCGATTAATCCATTCTTCAAAAGATCTATCAGATTTTGATGGAGTAAATGATTTGATTAATGAATATTTAATTCTTTTTTCAACTTAATAATTGATTTACAATAATTCTTTAATTTTTCATGAAAATTAAAAGAAATACGGATTTGGGTTGTCATTAATCATTTGAAGATACTATTTCAGTACGTATACGTATATAGGTTTATTCTTCATCCTTTCTGGAGTGATTCCTTTACTAACGCACCGCAGCCAACTCCATTTGTTAGAACAGCTTCCATTGAGTCTCTGCACCTATCCTTTTTTATTATCGCCTTCTGAACCCTTGTTTGTTTTCAGAAAACCGGATTTGGCTCAGGATTGCCCATTTTTAATTCCAGGGTTTCTCTGAATTTGAAAGTTATCACTTGGTAGGTTTCCATACCAACGCTCAATTCAATTCAATTAAGTCCGTAGCGTCTACCAATTTCGCCATATCCCCCCTTTTGGTTTGTGATTAGGATTTCATTATGATACCTTTTTCCTTTTTATTTCATTTATATTATGCTATGATGGAACTGTTGAATTCATTAGATAGCGATTCGCATATTGAAAACTGTTTTCTTATATTTGGATTTCTTGTCTATCTTCTTTCATCTCTCTCGGAAACTCATATTTGATACAATTAGAAAAGATTCTATTATTTCTCTATCCACAAATCAATATATAATCTAGATGGATACATATCACATATATAGTATACTTACTACTATATTATTATATATAAATGTATAGTATTCTTACACCTATATTATAATTCTGCTTAATATATATTTTACATATATTTCTCTATTTATATCGTTTTTAGCGTACAATCTTGAATACTTGAACGGTCGATTCTTTTGTTTTCGTCTTAGCTTTTATCTTTGCTAACTAAAAATAACAAATAAGTGAATATAATATTAATAACCATAACGAATCTAATGGCTATAACTAATAATTAATTCTTTTTTTTTGAATAATTAAATTTAGAATGAAATTATTTCGAATATTATAATGTAAAATCTTAATTAATGTAATTAATATGTATTAATTATATTCTATATATATCGAATACTAGAATAAGATTCTACTTTAATTAGTAAGTTATAGTAATTTAATTACTAGATTCTCTTTAAAATTCTAAATAGATAAGATAGAAAATGAAAATATTTAATGTAATATAATAAAATTAATAGTTTAGTTTATATACTAATTTAATAGTATTAAAATAACTAATAAAATATTTTAATATTAAAGAAATAGACAATAGAATTAGATTAGTAAAAAAAAAAAAGAATTTTGAATTTCAAATATCATTTAAATTCAAAAATCAAAAAGAATCTTACTATCTAATTAACTAAATTAAGCTAATTAAGATATTGATTATTGATAATCATGTATTTGCTATGATAAATAGATCAAAATTATATATTGCTATATTAATATATTAATTAATATATTAATCGGTATATTAATTGTTATGTTCTATAATATTCAAATATCCGATATTTATTTGAAATTCTATTATATAGTTTTTATATTAATAGAAATTATTCTAGATTCATAGTAATTGTGAAGAGTTAAGAGTGAACAGTTAATAGTTAAGATTTAAGATTCCAGTAGTTTACTAAATCCCTATGTGTGTCCAATTTATGTTGTGCGAGCCCGCTTAGCTCAGAGGTTAGAGCATCGCATTTGTAATGCGAGGGTCATCGGTTCGACTCCGATAGCTGGCTTTTTCCATATGTTTGATTTTTTTTTTGCATAGTTGATAATATGAAATCAAAGAAATTGAAAAGGCTTCTTCCCCCTTTCCCAAAGGGCACTGATCTATTATCTCATAAGAACTTCCAATTATTAAAAAAAATTGGAGGAGTTTGATCTATGTAGACCAAATCAATCAAGAAAAGAACCCTTAAACTTAAAAAAAATTTTCTATTTTCTATTAATTTTATATTAATTTTAATACGATATATTATATAATATATATATAATATATTAAGTTAAGGCCCGGATATTGATATACAATTTATCTAATTATTCTTTCGAATTTTTCTTTGGAATACAATACTTCAATAAATTTTGATTAATTTATTATTTTTAATTTTAATTATATTTTTCATTTTTCTATTTATCATTTAGTTTAGTTTAATTTCATTTAGGTTTATGAAACTTTATAAGGAGTCTTTATGTCGCGTTACAGAGGGCCTCGTTTCAAAAAAATACGTCGTTTGGGGGCTTTACCGGGATTAACTAGTAAAAAACTTAGAGCTGGAAGTGATCTTAGAAATCAATTACGCCCCGGTAAAAAATCTCAATATCGTATTCGTTTAGAAGAAAAACAAAAATTGCGCTTTCATTATGGTCTTACAGAACAACAATTACTTAAATACGTTCGTATAGCCGGAAAAGCAAAAGGGTCAACAGGTCAAGTTTTACTACAATTACTTGAAATGCGGTTGGATAACATCCTTTTTCGATTAGGTATGGCTTCAACTATTCCTCAAGCCCGGCAATTGGTTAATCATAGACATATTTTAGTTAATGGTCGTATAGTAGATATACCAAGTTATCGATGCAAACCCCGAGATATTATTACAGTGAGAGATGAACAAAAATCTAAGTCTCTGGTTCAAAATTATCTTGATTCATCCTCCCGTGAGGAATTGCCAAAACATTTGACTCTTCACCCATTCCAATATAAAGGATCAGTCAATCAAATAATAGATAGTAAATGCGTCGGTTTGAAAATAAATGAATTGCTAGTTGTAGAATATTATTCTCGTCAGACTTAAACACAACTAAAATAAGAAGGATTCGGACAATTTTGCCCTTCCTTTCACCGATATAAAGAGACCCTCAGGAAGGCGTTTTATCCGGGGATTTTTTCCCACTCATGTATCATAGATTGATAGGGAGATCTTCATTCCTTGTCCATTCTTTCCAGTATAATCCATACCACAGAAATTAGGATTAGGAATAGAGAAGCCATATGTATAACTGTTAGAATAATGGTATGCATTGGTATTTGATATATTGCGATCAATAACATTGGTGAATTAGGTTGAAGGGTACGGAAAGAGAGGGATTCGAACCCTCGGTAAACAAAAGCCTACATAGCAGTTCCAATGCTACGCCTTCAACCACTCGGCCATCTCTCCTGCATAATGATTATGGTTCATAAACCGAATGAATAGTGATTCATATTTAGGTTTTTGGATAGGTGCGTACACTCTATTTTAACTATAAAAGAAAAACGCTGCCAAACCCTTATTCGAGGCTGGCGGGGGATAAAAAGAATTTTGTGAGACAAAATATTTAAACCAATAAATATAAGGTATCTATTCATGTTTACAAAGAAGGCACTCCCGACTTTATTTTTGAATATTTATACCGAATTAAATCCCTGAATTGGAACGACTCCACCGATTGATCCATTTTTTTAGACTATGTTTAATGGCTACCTTTAGATCATGATTATATTTAGTTTAGACTCTTATTCTATTTTCATAAAAATTCTAAAATGACTTTCCAATTTTAGATCTTTCAACAATAACCCCTTACCCCATAGATTTATTCCAAATTCATGAAACGCCCCAGGAATCTTTATATTTGATTGTATAGCGTATATCCGTTATATACACAACACAAAACGGGCGGTTATTCTATTTTCATCCATCATAGAACGATTATTCGATTCTTTTTCCTCTTTGGATCATAATTCAATCAAAACTTTTCGAATTATCCTACAGATTAGGATATAAATTCGTTCATTCTTCAACTTTGATGAAATCAGAATAGTTTCCTATATTCTTATAATACTATATTTAAATGTAAAATTTAATTTACATTTGGATGAAATCCAATCGGCTTCAAATATTTCTTAGTTTTTATTGATTCCTGTCAAAAAGAAACAATTTGAGTCGAAGTTTAATTTTACTGAGTGTGTTTTTATGTTATTTCGTATTGTAAAATTCCGTTGTTTGTGGGATTATTTTCTCACAAAAGGTAATTAAAAGAAATTATAGAATGACTTTCTGCCTATGTCTAGATCTCGAATAAATGGAAATTTTATTGATAAGACCTTTTCAATTGTAGCCAATATCTTATTACGAATAATTCCGACAACTTTGGGCGAGAAAGAGGCATTTGCCTATTACAGAGATGGTGCGATTTGATTATTATATTTTTTATTTATTTATTTTATAATTTAATTTAGTTATTTATTTTATTTATATATATATATATTTTTTTTTTTTTTATTTTTTACCACTCTTAGTCTTCTTAGGAGGAAGACACATTATTATTCGGGATAGAAAGAAAAAAAATTATTGAAATAAATCTACGCTTGTTGAAGGTGAAGTTTGTAAATAAAACGAGCCCTTCTGTCGTGTATCCCCGATTAATGCAACCTCAAATGCTTCAATTGTCGATTCTAGAGTATTGAGCGAAAGGTTATACCTATGGTATGGGTTAAGTCAAACTTACTCCATTAGTACCAATAGGAGGCATAGAGGAAGAGGCACTACTCCTAGGAATCAACAACACGAAAACTTTGTTATAAATTATCCCTTTTCCTTATCAGGATCGGGACTAAGAAGAATGGTTGGGACAACAAACATCCATCTAGTTTGTGTTTTGGATACCCGTATAACCATCGAAGACTGTTGAAGTGACTTATTCCTGAAAATTAAGATGCGTTTAAGACAAAGAAATTACTGGAGTCACTTTTTTTATCTAGTACCAACATACTAGATGTTAAGGAAAGATCTTTTACAAGAAGGTTGGCTAGAGATTTTTTGTAAAAACACCAGCCCTGCTCAGTTTATAATGAGAATATTTTAATCTTTTTTGATTCCATGTATTATTCTGATTATGTACATAAAGGAGGAGCCGTATGAGATGAAAATCTCATGTACGGTTCTGAAACGGAGATTCTTTAAATCGAATGACGACCGTAACGGATGTCCGCTCAATCCGAAGGAAATTATGCAGAAGCTTTACAGAATTATTATGAAGCTATGCGACTAGAAATTGATCCCTATGATCGAAGTTATATACTCTATAACATAGGCCTTATCCACACACGAAACGGAGAACATACGAAAGCTTTGGAATATTATTTTCGTGCACTAGAGCGAAACCCATTCTTACCACAAGCTTTTAATAATATGGCCGTGATCTGTCATTACGTGCGACTATCTCCACTATAGAAATAAAAAAGGGAATAAAAGAGCAAATCTATTAATAATTACTAGAAAAAATAGGCTTTCTACATATGTATCGTCCAAAACAACGATTTTTATCAGCTGTAGCAAAGAAATAAACTTCATAGAATTTGAGATATGAATATGAAGAAATAGGTATGCCTAAATAATTCTATGGATAAAGGATCTAATTGATAGAGAAAGCGCCGTAAAGATCAATTCGCGAGGTTTTGGGCCGATAATACGGACTGCTTATTTATGTCATGATATGAGATAAAAGTTAGGAATCAACTTATGTAATAGAGTTGATCCCCTAAGGTATTGAGCAGCGGTGTAGCATCAGATCCCAAAGATAGTAAGCCTTTTCCTTCTTATAAAGGAAAGTCTTTTTCACAGATTCTATAGAAATTCATATATGAAACCGAGATAGTTACCTTTTTAGAAAACTCTAATAATAGTGGAGATGCCTATGCACTTTATGAAGGTGGGAGAAAAGAGAAAACTGATTAAATTAGTAAGTAAAACTCAAGTTTGAAACTTATAACCATAACCTCTTTTTCTTTTGGTTAACTCGAGAGAAAAAAATGGGATAGATCCACGGATCCACGATAAATCTCATTCAATTAGATATGGTAGATTAAAAAAGGGACGCCAAAAGAACTTGACGGCTGAGCCGTATGAGGTCGGAAACTCTCAAGTACGGTTCTAAGGGAAGGAATTTACCCACCTATTCCGACCGGGGAGAACAGGCCATTCGACAAGGAGATTCTGAAATTGCGGAAGCTTGGTTCGATCAAGCTGCCGAATATTGGAAACAAGCTCTAGCGCTTACTCCCGGTAATTATATTGAAGCGCAGAATTGGTTGAAGATCACAAGGCGTTTCGAATAATAATATCTTTTTTTTTTTTTATTTTATTAATTACTATAAATATTATATTATTTATATTTAATTTAATATTATTTATTTAATTTAAGTTTAGAATTTTTATATTTCTTATAATCATATATTTGTTATAATTAATTGTTTGTTGTATCGATCAGTCAAATAAAACGAATCGTTTCTCTAGGAAGAACCCAATCACAAAATTTCATTATATCCCTTCTAAAATCGTTCTATTTCGTCTAGTATTTCGTAGGGATAAACAATATAGAGATAAAATAAAAAATATATTTCTTTTCAGCAATTAAAACTAATAAAAGAGAACTTCGAATGACTAAATAGAAATACTAAAATGTCTCTTAGTAATGACTAATGACTGTTCACGCGGTTTGGAATAGAGTATATAGTAATATGTTCTACGTAAGACATAAAGTAGCTCTTTTTAGGAACTTTAAATTGAGATATGAATAGACTAGGTTACCGAAAAATAAATTGGCATCAATTCAAAACCCAGAAAAAGTTTTATAAGATTAAAAAAAGGTCCATTAAGCGCCTCACGACTATGTCATAATAGATCCGAAC